TATTTAGCCATTGACAGGTGATTCAAGGAATTCCGTGGGAAATTCAATTCTTCATATTTGTAAAAAGAGTAGTAGATACCACCTATTTATAACGCGTGAACCATGATATTAAGCGAGTCGATAAAACAGAAATAACATTTCTAGGAGTCTAAAAGGTAAATGCACAATATGTGAATCGCCCACCGCAATATTATGCGTAGTACTTCGTTGGACAAACGCTATATCGATGTTTCCATCGGTATATCGGTATAAAGTACGTATCTACATAATAACAGATAGACTTCCTCTTCGAACAGTAAAGCGGGAAACAAATAAAAAGGGGGGTTGGTTGCTCCTCATTGTAATATCCATATATCATTCTGTTAAAGTTCATCTAAATAGAATATTTTTATTTTAGGACGAATTCGGTTGGAAAAAATTTTGATTTCATATCATGTGTATTCCTTTTACTTTCAAAATACAAACATCGGAATAATTGAAATATTTGTTTGATTGAAAGGTTATTCTTCATCTATTACATTACTTTACTGGATTCCAGTAGAATTTTTCTATGAAGATATTTTTCTTGAAAAACGCTTTGCAGAACGATCTATGAAACCATTAATACAGTTTGATTACTCAACTCAATTAAATTAGTAATGATCCTAGAGTCCACTTCTTCCCCATACTACGAGTGAAAGGGAAAATGTAAAGACTACCATTAAAGCAGCCCAAGCAAGACTTACTATATCCATGTGAATTCTGTCTCCTATCTCTATGAATATGAAGAAACTCTTCCATTATTGATCACTAATAATAATGTAATCAATGGCACAGAGTCAAAAAGGGATTTTGAACGAAGGCTATTGATGAACCAACCCAATAACTCCACCCATAACAAGTTCGGATATGATTTGTGGGAGAATTTGGAAGCATTAAGTACAAGCAAGATAGACAGTTACTTTCTTGTAATTATCAAGGGAGGGCGATTAATGGAACATGCAGGAATAGTAAGACCTATGGTTTCTTTTGTTACCCTTCATAATAAAACAGCATAACAATATACAATCAAGATAAATCACTATCTATCACATATCTCTATTTACCGTTTGATCTAATCCTTACGGCCTCCCGAGTGTTGTTGTGAAATACTTGGGAGACCCTCTATTATATTAATAATCTATTTTGCTTAGGTGTTACCGAAAATAAAGAAGTTTTATTTTTCAACCCCAACCCTTAGTCTTTTTTTTATATTCTATAAAAGAAAGCAATTATTCATCCAATATTGCTTGAATGTATGTCTGAGCACTCATAAATTCTCGCGAGTCTGTATACAAAGCATCTTCCACCCTTTCCACAACTACCAATTCCCCGCTCAACCGTTTAATTCAAGAATCAGTCATTAGACATTAGTACTGGAAGTTTTGATAGTCTAGCCCTTCCTATACTAAAATTCTCCCTGGAATCCCAAGCGCAAGGATTGAAAGTCTTTTAGCCTCCAGCTTCTTAAAATCAAAATAAAGCAAGTTTCGGAAGTTCGAGTCCTTTTCCTCTGCTTATGCTAGGCAAGGATTCGGCGACTTTTATTATATCAGCAAGCAAAGGGATTTCGAGTTTTTTCTTGATCAGACGACACCCAGATTTGAACTGGGGAAAAAGGATTTGCAGTCCCCCGCCTTACCACTCGGCCATGCCGCCAAAACGATAAAAATAGATGGAAATATTCCTGGTGGGTTATTACTTAATAAATACTTAATCCCCCCCTTTTTTTATTTATTGATTTGCATCTGGAATACCATTTTCCTTATTCCTTTCCTAATAAACTGAAACTAAAAAAATCCTTCCTTTTTTGTTTTGATTGGAGCCGGACCCTTCTATTAATTGTATAGTATCTCAAATATCAAAATACACAACGCCGAAAAATTTCCCTCCTTTTTTGAAAGAAAATATTTGGATTTTGAGTCACACAATCAAAAATTCAGCGCAAACGAAATTGGACCCATTAACTATTGACTGTTAAGTTCTTGGATCTCGTATTGTGTTCCCTTAATGGCATAAGAAAATGCAATTGATACACAACTAATCAGTATCAATAATTTTCAATAATAAATCCTTTTCAATTTCAAGTATAACTATAACAACATTTATGTGTAATTTTGTGTATATGTAAACCCCAGAACAGAAATTGTTACACAGATATACCCAATCCGGGATCTTATTTATATATGATATGCCATAGGAACTTAATTAAAGTAATTAGCGTGCTTCAATATTTCATTGAAGATATTGAATATCAAACCCTTTTGCGTTGCGCACTTCAATCGTATTCCACGAATTCAACCAACAAATGGGTAAAAATGCCTCTTTTTTTTTTGCGAATAATTTTTTTTTGAACAAGGAATCCACTAAAAAAGTTAAGTGCTAAAAAAAGGTAAACTCTATAAGGTTCCTTTCTGTCTTTATATCATTCAGAGAGAACAGATCAAATCCTGAATTCATTTACTTTTCTGGTACCCAATCA